TTAAAAATAAGCTAAATTAAGCTTTTGGGTTCATACCTCAAATATAAAGGAAATACCTTTTTTTTAAAAATAAAGTGCCTGATTAAAGGATTATTCTGATAGGATAAATTAAGTAGATTTCCTACCTTTATTATTTATATTTTATAGAATTAAACTATATCTAATAGTATCAAAAACTATTGTGCATCTTACACTAAAATATATAAATTAAATATTTTATTTAAAAAAGAAATAACATTCATATTTTAAATTTTTTTCAATTTAAATTCTAATAAAATATTTTTTATATTTATTCTTTTTTTTAGTTCATTAATTTCAATTTCTTCAAATTCTTGATTTGGATGTTGAATTGGTTTAGAAATTAATCTATTAAGATTTATTCCTTTAATTAATAATTCAAATAATATTTTATCATCAGAAGCATCACTAAAATATTTTTTAGTTCAATCTATTGCTTCTATTAATTTATTATTTTGTATTATTTTAAAATTAATTTTAATTAAAAATTTTGAAATAAATAATTTTTTATCAATTATAATTAATTCATCTCTATTAATAAAAATAGGATCAGCCCCCTTTCACTTCTGATTTCCTAATATTGTAGAAGGATTATCTTGATTTAATAATTTTATTTTAATGACTTGACAAAAAATTACCCCCATTATTTTATTGTCTTATTATTTTAATAAAAATTTTTTATTAATTATTATTATTATAAATTCTATTATTGGAGCTATTGGAGGATTAAATCAAACTTCTTTACGAAAATTAATGGCCTTCTCATCTATTAATAATTTAAGTTGAATAATTGCATCTATGATAATTAGAGAAAATTTATGATTATTTTATTTTATTATTTATTCATTCATAATTAGAATTATATGTTTTTTATTTTATTTAATAAATATATTTTTTATTAATCAATTATTTTTCGTTAATATTAATTATATAATTAAATTATCATTAATAATTAATTTTTTATCTCTTGGTGGACTACCACCATTTATTGGATTCTTCCCAAAATGAATTGTTATTAATTTTTTATTATTAAATAAATTATTTTTTTTAACTTTTATTTTAATTATAATAAGATTAATTATATTATTTTTTTATATTCGAATTTTATATTCTTCATTTATATTTAATTACTTAAAATTAAAATGAATAAAAATTTTTATTAAAAATAAAATAATTTATTTTATTAATTTTTTATCATTAATTTCAATTTCAGGTATAATTTTAAGAACTTTTTTTTTTATTTAATTTTAAGGTTTTAAGTTAAAATAAACTAATAATCTTCAAAATTATTTATAAAGAATATTTCTTTAAGCCTTAATAATTTTATTATACCTTAAAATTTGCAATTTTATATCATATATTTGAATATAAGGCTTTAAATAATAAAAAAGAATTATTTCTTGTTAATAAATTTACAATTTATCGCTTAAACCTCAGCCATTTTATTATTTGCGAAAATGAATTTATTCAACAAATCATAAGGATATTGGAACTTTATATTTTATTTTTGGAATTTGAGCTGGAATAGTAGGTACATCTTTAAGATTATTAATTCGAGCTGAATTAGGAAATCCAGGATCTTTAATTGGAGATGATCAAATTTATAATACTATTGTAACAGCCCATGCATTTATTATAATTTTTTTTATAGTTATACCTATTATAATTGGAGGATTTGGTAATTGATTAGTTCCTTTAATATTAGGAGCACCAGATATAGCTTTTCCACGAATAAATAATATAAGATTTTGATTATTACCTCCCTCATTAACATTATTAATTTCAAGAAGAATTGTAGAAAATGGAGCAGGAACAGGATGAACTGTATATCCCCCACTTTCATCTAATATTGCTCATGGAGGTAGTTCAGTAGATTTAGCTATTTTCTCCCTTCATTTAGCTGGAATTTCATCAATTTTAGGAGCAATTAATTTTATTACTACAATTATTAATATACGAATTAATGGATTAGCTTTCGATCAAATACCTTTATTTGTATGAGCTGTAGGAATTACAGCTTTATTACTTCTTTTATCTTTACCAGTTTTAGCAGGTGCTATTACTATACTTCTTACAGATCGTAATTTAAATACATCATTTTTTGATCCTGCTGGAGGAGGAGATCCAATTTTATATCAACATTTATTTTGATTTTTTGGTCATCCAGAAGTTTATATTTTAATTTTACCAGGATTTGGTATTATTTCTCATATTATTCCACAAGAAAGTGGAAAAAAAGAAACATTTGGATCTTTAGGGATAATTTATGCAATAATAGCAATTGGATTATTAGGATTTGTTGTATGAGCTCATCATATATTTACAGTAGGAATAGATATTGATACACGAGCTTATTTTACTTCAGCAACAATAATTATTGCAGTACCAACTGGAATTAAAATTTTTAGTTGATTAGCAACATTTCATGGAACTCAAATTAATTATAGTCCTTCAATTTTATGAAGTTTAGGATTTGTATTTTTATTCACAGTAGGAGGATTAACAGGAGTAATTTTAGCTAATTCTTCTATTGATGTAGCATTACATGATACTTATTATGTTGTAGCACATTTTCATTATGTTCTTTCAATAGGAGCAGTATTTGCTATTATAGCAGGATTCATTCATTGATATCCTTTATTTACAGGATTAACTTTAAATCCTTTTTTTTTAAAAATTCAATTCTTTACAATATTCATTGGAGTAAATTTAACTTTTTTTCCTCAACATTTTTTAGGACTTGCAGGAATACCTCGTCGTTATTCAGATTACCCAGATTCATATATTTCATGAAATATTATTTCCTCTTTAGGTTCTTATATTTCATTATTAGCTATAATATTATTTTTAATTATTATTTGAGAATCAATAATTAATCAACGAATAATCTTATTTTCATTAAATTTACCATCTTCTATTGAATGATATCAAAATTTACCACCTGCAGAACATTCATATAATGAACTTCCAATTTTAAGAAATTTCTAATATGGCAGATTATATGTAATGGATTTAAACCCCATTTATAAAGGATTATCCTTTTTTTAGAAATGGCAACATGATCAAATTTAAATTTTCAAAATGGAGCATCACCTTTAATAGAACAAATTATTTTTTTTCACGATCATACTTTAATTATTTTAATTATAATTACTATTTTAGTAGGTTATTTAATAGTAAGTTTATTTTTTAATAAATATATTAACCGATTCTTATTAGAAGGACAAATAATTGAATTAATTTGAACAATTTTACCAGCTATTACATTAATTTTTATTGCATTACCTTCTTTACGATTATTATATTTATTAGATGAATTAAATAATCCTTTAATTACCTTAAAATCTATCGGTCATCAATGATATTGAAGTTATGAATATTCAGATTTCAATAATATTGAATTTGATTCATATATAACCCCTGCAAATGAAATAAATAATGATAGTTTCCGATTATTAGATGTTGATAATCGAATTATTTTACCAATAAATAATCAAATTCGAATTATAGTTACTGCTACTGATGTAATTCATTCTTGAACTATTCCTTCTTTAGGAGTAAAAGTAGATGCTAATCCAGGTCGATTAAATCAAACAAATTTTTTTATTAATCGACCTGGAATTTTCTATGGTCAATGTTCAGAAATTTGCGGAGCAAATCATAGATTTATACCAATTGTTATTGAAAGAATTTCAATTAAAAATTTTATTAATTGAATTAATAATTATTCTTCATTAGATGACTGAAAGCAAGTACTGGTCTCTTAAACCATTTTATAGTAAATTAGCAATTACTTCTAATGAAAATTTTAAAATAAAGAATTAGTTAAAGATTATAACATAAATATGTCAAATTTAAATTATTATTTTATATAATATTCTTTTATCCCACAAATAATACCTATTAATTGAATTTTTTCTTTTTTCTTTTTTTTAGTTATTTTTGTTATTTTTAATATTATAAATTATTATATTTTCATTAATAAAAATAATAAAAATACTTTTTTTTCTATAAAAAAAAATAAAAATCTATCTTGAAAATGATAACAAATCTTTTTTCTATTTTTGATCCTTCTACTAATTTATTATATTTACCTTTAAATTGAATCAGTACATTTATTGGATTAATATTTATTCCATATTCTTTTTGATTAATTCCTAATCGATTTTATTTTTTTTGAAATTTTATTTTAAATAAACTTCATAAAGAATTTAAAATATTATTAGGAAATAATTCAAATGGATCAACTTTTATTTTTATTTCTATATTTACTTTTGTATTATTTAATAATTTTTTAGGATTATTTCCATATATTTTTACAAGAACTAGTCATTTAACTTTATCATTATCAATTTCATTACCTCTATGATTAAGATTTATATTTTATGGATGAATTAATAATACTCAACATATATTTATTCATATAATTCCACAAGGAACTCCTGGTATTTTAATACCTTTTATAGTATTAATTGAAACTATTAGAAATATTATTCGACCTGGAACTTTAGCAGTTCGATTAACAGCTAATATAATTGCAGGCCATTTATTAATAACTTTACTTAGAGGAACAGGTCCAAGTATATCTTTTTATTTTATTATATTTTTAGTTATTATTCAAATTTTATTATTAATTTTAGAATCTGCAGTTGCGGTTATTCAATCTTATGTTATTGCTATTCTTAGTACATTATATTCTAGAGAAGTAAACTAATGAAAAATACTTTTAATCATCCATATCACTTAGTTGATTACAGACCTTGACCTTTAACTGGAGCTATTGGTATTATAACTTTAGTAACAGGTATAGTAAAATGATTTCATAATTTTAATATAAATTTATTAATTCTCGGATATTTTATTATTATTTTAACTATATATCAATGATGACGAGATATTTGTCGAGAAGGAACTTTTCAAGGTAAACATACTATTTTAGTAACAAAAGGATTACGATGAGGAATAATTTTATTTATTGTTTCTGAAATTTTTTTTTTTTTATCATTTTTTTGAGCATTTTTTCATAGAAGTTTATCACCTAATATTGAAATTGGTGCAATATGACCTCCTTCTGGTATTATTCCATTTAACCCATTTCAAATTCCTTTATTAAATACAATTATTTTAATTACATCTGGAATTACTGTTACATGAGCTCATCATGCAATTATAGAAAATAATTATTCTCAAATAACTCAAGGATTATTTTTTACAATTATTTTAGGAATTTATTTTACTATTTTACAAGCTTATGAATATTTTGAAGCACCTTTTTGTATTGCTGATAGAATTTATGGGTCAACTTTTTTTATAGCAACAGGATTCCATGGTTTACATGTTATTATTGGTACATTATTTTTATTAGTTTGTTTTATTCGACATATTAATAATCATTTTTCTAATAATCATCATTTTGGATTTGAAGCAGCAGCCTGATATTGACATTTTGTAGATGTAGTTTGATTATTCCTTTATATTTCTATTTATTGATGAGGAAATTAATTATTTATATAATATATTTAGTATATTTGACTTCCAATCAAAAAGTTTAATTATTTTTAATATAAATAATCTTATTAATTATATATTTATCAATTTTTATTATATTAATTTCTAATATTATAATATTTTTATCTGTAATTTTATCAAAAAAATCATTCTCAGATCGAGAAAAATCATCCCCATTTGAATGTGGATTTGACCCAAAATCATCTGCCCGAATCCCTTTTTCATTACATTTTTTCTTAATCACAGTAATTTTTTTAATTTTTGATGTAGAAATTGCATTAATTTTTCCAATTATTAATTTATTTAAATTAACTAATTTTATTATTTGATCTAAAATTAGTTTTTTCTTTATTCTAATTTTATTATTAGGTTTATTTCATGAATGAAATCAAAATATACTTAATTGAACTAATTAATTAATTAAGGATTATAGTTTATAAAAACATTTGATTTGCATTCAAAAAATATTGAATTTTCAATTTATCTTAAATAAGAAGCAATTATGCATTTAATTTCGACTTAAAAGATAGAGTTAATAAACTCCTTATTTATTAATTGAAACCAAAATAGAGGTATATCACTGTTAATGATAAAATTGAATAATAATTCCAATTAAAAAATTTTTGAAATATAAAGTTTAAAATTAAGCTGCTAACTTAATTTTTAGTGGTTTAATTCCATTAATATTTCTATTAAATTTATATAGTTTAATTAAAACATTACATTTTCATTGTAAAAATAAAAATATTATTTTTTATAAATATTTAAAGATTAAAATAATCTCCCTAATATCTTCAATATTATACTCTAATTATAAGCTATTTAAATTATATTATAATTAATATTATAAAATATATTATTATTCATAAAACAAATCTAAATAAATAAATTTTATAATTATTTATTTGCAATAAATTATAAAAAATAGAATATTTTTTTAAAATTATAAATATTCCTTGACCTCTATATATTTCTCTTCAACCTATATCAATATTTTTTAATATAGTTTGACCAAAATTTAAAAAATAATAATTTAAACCATAAGTTGATAATCTAGGTATAAATCATATTATAGCTAAAAAATTTCTTATTTCATATCTATAAATAAATTTATTAATTGAATAAATATTTATATTACTAATTAGGTATCCTATAAAAACTCCTATAATTCTAACATAAATTACTATTATTTTTAAATTTAAAGGTAAATAAATTATATAAGGATAAGGAAAAATTATTCATATTAATAATCTACCTCTAATAATTCTTATAAATAATAAAACAAATATACTTTTTAATATTGTAAAATCTTCATCATATAAATTATAAATAGATAATAAATTAAAATTATTAATTATTAAATATATAGTTAATCGAAAACTATAAAATATAGTTAAACCTGTAGAAACATAATATAATAAAAAAATAAAAAAATTTAAATTTCTTAATCTTACTATTTCTAAAATTAAATCCTTAGAATAAAACCCTGCTAAAAAAGGAATTCCACATAAAGCCATATTAGAAATATTTATACATAAAGCAGTTAAAGGAATATAATTACCAATACCTCCTATAAATCGAATATCTTGAATATCTATTATTATATGAATAATTACCCCAGCACATATGAATAATAAAGCTTTAAATATAGCATGAGTTAATAAATGAAAAAAAGCTAAATCAGGCATTCCTATAGATAAAATTCTTATTATTAAACCTAACTGACTTAAAGTAGATAAAGCAATAATTTTTTTTAAATCAAACTCATAATTAGCAGAAATTCCAGCTATAAATATAGTTAAACCAGATAATAATATTAAAATTTTTATAAATATTATATCAACTAATAATAAATTAAAACGAATTAATAAATAAACCCCAGCAGTAACTAAAGTAGAAGAATGTACTAAAGCTGAAACTGGTGTAGGTGCTGCTATAGCTGCAGGTAATCAAGATCTAAAAGGAATTTGAGCACTTTTAGTTATAGCAGCAATAATAATTATACTTCTTACTATAAATATCGCATAATCATTTTTTATAAAATTTAAATAAAATAAATAATTTCAACTACCATAATTTAACATTCAAGAAATAACTATTAAAATAAAAACATCCCCAATTCGATTTGATAAAGCTGTTAATATTCCAGCATTATAAGATTTAATATTTTGATAATAAATAACTAAACAATAAGAAACTAAACCTAAACCATCTCATCCTAATAAAATTCTAATAATATTAGGACTAATAATTAATAAAATCATAGAAAATACAAATAATAATACTAAAATAATAAAACGATTTAAATTTAATTCTGAACTTATATATCTTTTTCTATAAAAAATTACTACTGAAGAAATTAATAAAACAAATATTATAAATAATAAAGATATTCAATCTAATAAAATTCTTATAACAATTCTAATAGAACTAAAAGAAATTAATTCTCATTCTAAAAAAATTACTATATTATTTATAATAAAATAAATCATCATAAAAAAATTTAACATTCTTATTATAAATAAAAAAAAAAATCTAACAAAACAAATTGAATTTTTTCAAATAATTTAAAATGATATTTTATCATATTTTTGACACCACAAATCAATATTTTTATTAAATTATTTAAATTAAAATCAAATTATTACATAATCAATTTTTAAAACTAAAATATTTAAAGGAAATCAATGTAATATTAATAATAAATATTCACGAGATAAACCAGTATAAAATCTATAAATTCCTGAATAATATTTTCCATGTTGAGTATAAGAATATAAATATAATCTATAACCTGCTCTAAAAAAAGAAATTAATATTAATATAAATATAGAAACTCAAGATCATCTTAATATTCTATTAATTAAACTAATTTCTCCTATTAAATTTAAAGAAGGAGGAGCAGCTATATTTGAAGATATAATTAAAAATCATCATAATCTTATTGAAGGTATAAAATTTATTATACCCTTATTAATATATAATCTTCGACTATGTAAACGTTCATAATTAATATTAGCTAAACAAAATATACCTGAAGAACATAAACCATGACCAATTATTAAAATATAAGAACCAATAAAACCTCAATAATTTATTGTTATAATACCACCAATAACTATTCTTATATGTGCAACTGAAGAATAGGCAATTAAAGATTTAATATCTACTTGACAAAAACATTTTAATCTAATATAAAATCCACCAACTAAACTAATTCTAATTCAAATAATATTATATTTTAAACCTAATTCTTGTAATAAAATTATTACTCGAATTAATCCATAACCTCCTAACTTTAATATAATACCAGCTAAAATTATAGATCCAGAAACAGGTGCTTCAACATGAGCTTTAGGTAATCATAAATGAACAAAATATATAGGTATTTTAACTAAAAAAGCTATAATTATAGAAAAATATAATAAATAAACTTCAAAATTAAAAAATTTTAAAAAATAAATTATAATATAATTTATTTCATTAAAAATATAAAAAATTCCTAATAATAAAGGTAATGACACAAATAAAGTATAAAATAATAAATATATTCCAGCTTGAATTCGTTCAGGTTGATATCCTCAACCAATAATTAATATTAAAGTTGGAATTAATCTTCCTTCAAAAAATAAATAAAATATAAATAAATTTATAACACTAAAAGTTAAATATAACATAATTAATAAAAAAATTAAATTAAATAAAAAAAAATTTAAATAATAATTTTGTTTATATAAATTTTCACTAGCCATAATTATTAAAATACAAATTCAAATTCTTAATAAAATTAAACCATAAGATAAAATATCACAAGAATATATATAACTTAAATTACAATAACTTTCAATATTTAAAGTTAAATTTATAAATATAAATATTATTAAAAATAAAATTATTTGAACCATTCAATATATATTAAAATTAAAACATAAAGGAATTATAAAAATTAATAAAAAAAAAAACTTTATCATTTATAATAAACTAAAACTTTGAAAATAATCATTACCATGAGTACGAATTATAGAAACTAAAATAGAAAGACCTAAAGCTCCTTCACATACAGAAAAAACTAAAAAAACTATTAATATATATATATCATATTCAATATAACTAAATAAAATAACAAAAAAAAAGAAAATTCTTAAAACAATAAACTCTAATCTTAATAAAACAATTAATAAATGTTTATGTTTAGAAACAAAAATTATATTACCTAAAATAAATATAATTATTACTAAAATTAATATATTTATTATAATTATCATTAGTTTTTATAGTTTAATTTAAAACATTGGTCTTGTAAATCAAAAATAAGAATACTTCTTTAAAAACATCAAAGAAAAAGATTTTTCTTTATCAATAATCTCCAAAATTATTATTTTTATTAAACTATTCTTTGAAATTTTAAAAATATTCTTTTCAATATTAATTATTTTATTCTCTTTTTTTATATTATTTTTATCTCATCCATTATCAATAGGATTAATAATTTTAATTCAAACAATATTAACTTGCTTAATTTCAGGAATTATACTTTCAACTTATTGATTTTCTTACATTTTATTTTTAACTTTTTTAGGAGGATTACTAGTTTTATTTATTTATGTATCAAGAGTAGCATCAAATGAAATATTTAAAATTTCTTTTAATATAAAAATTATTTTTTTCATTTCAATTTTTTTTATTATTATTATAAGAACATTTTATATATATAATTTAAATTGATTAAATTTTAATATTAATAATCTAGAAATAAACAATTTTTTTAATTTATTTTTATTTTTTAATAATGAAAATAAAATTAATCTATCTAAATTATATAATAATCAAACTTTTTTAATTATAATAATAATAATTATTTATTTGTTTATTACTTTAATTGCCATAGTAAAAATTACTAATATTTTTTATGGTCCTTTACGATCTTCTTTTAATTAAATTAATTAAACTAATGATAAATATTTATAAACCAATTCGAAAAACTCACCCCATTATTAAAATTATTAATGGATCTTTAATTGATTTACCAACACCTGCAAATATTTCTTCTTTATGAAATTTTGGATCATTATTAGCTATATGTTTAATAATTCAAATTATTACAGGATTATTTTTAACAATATATTATACAGCTAATATTGAACTAGCTTTTTATAGTGTAAATTATATTTGTCGAAATGTAAATTATGGATGATTAATTCGAACACTTCATGCAAATGGAGCATCTTTTTTTTTTATTTGTATTTATATTCATATTGGACGAGGAATTTATTATGAATCATTTAATTTTAAATATACTTGAATAGTTGGAGTAATTATTTTATTTTTACTAATAGCAACAGCTTTTATAGGATATGTATTACCTTGAGGTCAAATATCTTTTTGAGGAGCAACCGTTATTACTAATTTATTATCAGCAATTCCATATTTAGGAACTATATTAGTAAATTGAATTTGAGGAGGATTTGCTATTGATAATGCAACTTTAACTCGATTTTATACATTTCATTTTATTTTACCATTTATTATTTTAATAATAACTATAATCCATTTATTATTTTTACATCAAACAGGATCTAATAATCCTTTAGGAATTAATAGAAATTTAGATAAAATTCCTTTCCATCCATTTTTTACTTTTAAGGATATAATTGGATTCATTTTAATTTTATTTTTATTAATTTTATTAACATTAACTAATCCTTATTTACTTGGAGATCCTGATAATTTTATCCCAGCTAATCCTTTAGTTACTCCAATTCATATTCAACCAGAATGATATTTTTTATTTGCTTATGCAATTTTACGATCAATTCCTAATAAATTAGGAGGAGTAATTGCACTAGTTTTATCAATTTTAATTTTAGTTATTTTACCTATAACATTTTTTAAAAAAATACAAGGAATTCAATTTTATCCAATTAATCAAATCTTATTCTGAGTAATAGTAACAACAATTATTTTATTAACTTGAATTGGAGCACGACCAGTTGAAGATCCTTATATTATTACAGGACAAATTTTAACAATTGTATATTTTTCTTATTATATTATTAACCCATTAATTAGAATTTACTGAGATAATTTAATTTTTAATTAATTAATGAGCTTGTTTTAAGCATTTGTTTTGAAAACTTAAGAAAGAATAAAAAATTCTATTAATTTATACTAAAAATATAATTATTATATTAAAAAAATTTTTAAACCTATATAAAATATTAAAAAATTTAAAGATAAAGGTAAATAAATTTTTCAAGCTAAATATATAAGCTTATCATAACGATATCGAGGTAATGTACCTCGAACTCAAATAAATAAAAAAGAAATTAAACTTAATTTTAAATAAAAAAAAAAATCAAATGTATATCCACCTAAATATAATAAAACAAAAAATAATCTCATAAATAAAATACTAGAATATTCTGCTAAAAAAATTAATGCAAATCCTCCACTTCTATATTCAATATTAAATCCAGAAACTAATTCTCTTTCCCCTTCAGCAAAATCAAAAGGAGTTCGATTTGTTTCAGCTAATCTAGAAGAAAATCAACATAAACTTAAAGGAAATATTAAAAATAAAAATCAAATTAAATTTTGATAATAACTAAAAATAATTAAATTAAAATCTATAATTATAATAATTCTAGATATTAAAATTAAAGCTAATCTTACTTCATAAGAAATAGTTTGAGCAACAGCTCGTAAACCTCCTAATAAAGCATAATTTGAATTAGAAGATCAACCAGCAATTATAACTGTATAAACTCCTATTCTTGTACAACATAAAAAAAATAAAATACCTAAATTAAAATTAATTAAATTAAAATAATAAGGAATTATTATTCAAATTATTAAAGACAAAATAAATCTAATTACAGGAGAAAAATAATAAGATAAATAATTAGAAAATCTAGGATATGTTTGTTCTTTAGTAAATAATTTAATAGCATCTGAAAAAGGTTGTAAAATTCCTATTATACCAACTTTATTTGGACCTTTACGAATTTGAATATAACCTAAAACTTTACGTTCTAATAAAGTTAAAAAAGCTACCCCAATTAAAACCCCTAAAATTAAAATTAATAAACCTAAAAAAATTAAAATTAAATCAATTATTATCATATACTACCTATATAATTAATTTTATATATTTATGATTTCTAAAACCATTACACTTTTCTGCCAAAGTAGTCTTAAAAATTAAAATTTTTAAATTATATAATTAAATTTATTAATATTCATTTAAATTAAATTTAATTTAAATATTTATTCCTTTCGTACTAAAATATTTTATTTATTTAAAGATAGAAACCAACCTGGCTCACACCGGTTTGAACTCAGATCATGTAAGATTTTAATGATCGAACAGATCAAAATTTTAAACTTTTGCACCTAAATTTTATCTTAATCCAACATCGAGGTCGCAAACTTTTTTTCTTATTTGAACTAAAAAAAAAAAATTACGCTGTTATCCCTAAGGTAATTTTTTCTATTAATCAAAAATTTTGGATCAATTATTCACTTATATATGTTTTATATTATAAAAAAGTTTTTCTTATTTTTTTATCACCCCAACAAAATTAATTAATTAATTTCAATTATTAATTATATAAATAATTTTAATTAATTAATTAATTAAACTCTATAGGGTCTTCTCGTCTTTTAAATTTATTTTGACTTTTTAATCAAAAAATTAAATTATTTTCATAAAATTGAGACAGTTTATATTTCATCCAATCTTTCATACAAGTCACCAATTAAGAGACTATTGATTATGCTACCTTTGTACAGTCAAAATACTGCAGCCCTTTAATAATTTATCAGTGGGCAGATTAGACTTTAAATTATTTTCAAAAAGACATGTTTTTGATAAACAAGTGAATATAAATTTTTGCCGAATTCCTTAAAATTAATTTTTTTAACTATTAATTTTATTTTTTTTTATTAAATACTAATTTTATCATTATACCTATTTTTATAAAATTAAAAAATATTTTTTTATAAAAAATTAAATTTTTAAAAAATTTTAATTTAATTAAAATTAATTTATAATAAATTAAAAATTATAAACAATATAAATCTTAAAAATTTTAATTATTTTAAAAATAAAAATTATAAAAATTTAATTTAAAGCTTATCCCTTAAAATATAATTTCTTTTTTATAATAAATTAATTAATTAATTTATTATAAAAAAAAAAATAAAATTAAATTTTTTTCTAAAAAAACTAGATATTTTTAAAAACGATTAACATTTCATTTCAAATTAATTATTTAAAATATTTATGCCACAATAACTTTTATAATTAATTATCTCTTTTAAATTCGAGATATAATTTATTCAAATTTTATTATTAATAAACTCTGATACACAAGATACAATAAATAAAATTTACTTTTAATTAAATTTATTTTCATAACTATTTAAAAATTCTTTTACAATACTAATTCACTATAAATTTTATAATTTTTTTTTTATTAATACTAAAACCCCCATTTTTAATATTAAAATTATTTTTATTATTTATAAAATTATTAATTTTTCCCCCTCAAATTAATTGAATAATTTCAATATCATTTCAATGTAAATGAAATACTTTATCAAGCTCTAATTTGTTATTTCTAGAAACACTTTCCAGTACCTCTACTTTGTTACGACTTATTCCAATTTATTTATGAAAGCGACGGGCAATATGTACATATATTAATTTTTAATCATTTTAATAAATTAAATAAAATTACATTTAAATCCACCCTCAATTAATTATTACAAATTAATATTAGTTAATAAATAAATTTATTGTAATCCATTATATTCTTAATTATAATCTGCATCTTGATCTGATTTAATTTTTATTTTAAATTTTTAAATATTATTTATTATTTAAAAATATTTTTATAACAACGATATACAAAATAATAAATTAAGTAAATTTATTCGTGGATTATCAATTATTAAACAGATTCCTCTAAATGAACTAATATACCGCCAAATTATTTAAGTTTCAATAAATAATTACTTACTATTTTAGTATTATTAATTTAAGTTTTTAATAATAGGGTATCTAATCCTAGTTTATAAATAAAATTTATTAAATTATAATATATAAATTAATTTTAATTAAATTAAAATTTCACTTAATAATTTAATATTTAATTAATATTTATAAATTATTTATTAATTACTAATAAAATTTAATTTAACTTTTGTTTAACCGCAACTGCTGGCACAAAATTTGTTATTAATTAAAATATTACTAAATCTTAATTTCTTAAATTTTTAATATTAATTACTACAAAAATAATTTAATTATTTTTAAAATAATTAAAAATTACTACTAAAATTTATATGCAAAATAAATTTATAATAAAATTTTTAAACCATAAAAAATTTATTTAAGTGTATTTTTTTTGACATAGTTTTTTTTTTTTTTTTTTATATTTAAAATTTAATATTAATTATTAAATTTTAAATAATTTATTTTTTTTCCTTTTCATAATATTAATATTAAAAATTAAAATTGGAAATAAATCAATATATATTCATTGAAATAAATAATAAATTAATAAAATTATTAATTAATTAATTTAATTTAATTTAATAATATTATTAATAATAAAATTATTAATTTAATATAATTTATACATATTAATAAATTAAATATTTAATATATATATATATATAAATACAAACCGTTTTTAATTTTTTTTCTGTAGATATATAAA